GGAATATGTCAAGGGAGAATTGGATTTGGTTAGACAATGTGTGGTTGGTAAACAAGGATCGGTTTTTTAGCAAGGTACGGAATGTATCATCCAATATTCAATATGATTCCACGAGATCTAGTTTCATTCAAGTAACGGATTCTAGCCAATTGAAAGGATCTTCTGATCAATCCAAGGATCATTTCGATTCCATTAGGAATGAGGATTCGAAATATCACACATTGATCAATCAAAGAGAAATTCAACAACTAAAAGAAAGATCGATTCTTTGTCGGGATCCTTCCTTTCTTCAAACGGAACGAACAGAGATAGAATCAGAGCGATTCCCTAAAATCCTTTCTGGATATTCCTCAATGTGCCGACTATTCATGGAACGTGAGAAGCAGATGAATAATCATCTGCTTCCGGAAGAAATCGAAGAATTTCTTGGGAATCCTGCAAGAGCCACTCGTTCTTTTTTCTCTGACAGATGGTCAGAACTTCATCTGGGTTCGAATCCTACTGAGAGGTCTACTAGAGATCAGAAATTGCTGAAGAAAGAACAAAAGAAACATCTTGTTCTTTCCAGGCGATCGGAAAATAAAGAAATAGTGAATTTATTCAAGATAATTATGTACTTACAAAATACCGTCTCAATTCATCCTATTTCATCATATCCGGGATGTGATATGGTTCCGAAGGATGAACTGGACAGTTCCAATAAGATTTCATTCTTGAACAAAAATCCATTTTGGAGTTTATTTCATCTATTCCATGACCGGAACAGGGGGGGATACACGTTACACCACGATTTTGAATCAGAAGAGATATTTCAAGAAATGGTAGATCTATTCACTCTATCAATAACCGAGCCGGATCTGGTGTATCATAAGGGATTTGCTTTTTCTATTGATTCCTCCGGATTGGATCAAAAACATTTCTTGAATGAGTTATTCAACTCCAGGGATGAATCGAAAAATCACTCTTTATTGGTTCTACCTCCTCTTTTTTATGAAGAGAATGAATCTTTTTATCGAAGGATCATAAAAAAATGGGTCCAGACCTCTTGCGGGAATAATTTGGAAGATCCAAAACCTAAAATAGTGGTATTTGCTAGCAACAACATAATGGAGGCAGTCAATCAATATAGATTGATCCGAAATCTGATTCAAATCCAATATAGCACCCACGGTTACATAAGAAATGTATTGAATCGATTCATTAAAAAGAATCGATTCAATCGCAACTTCGAATATGGAATTCAAAGGTATCAAATAGGAAATGATACTCTGAATCATAGAACTATAATGAAATACACGATCAACCAACATTTATCAAATTTGAAAAAGAGTCAGAAGAAATGGTTCGATCCTCTTATTTGGATTTCTCGAACGGAGAGATCCATGAATCGGGATCCTAGTGCATATAGATACAAATGGTCCAATGGGAGCAATAATTTCCAGGAACATTTGGACTATTTCATTTCTGAGCAGAATAGCCGTTTTCAAGTAGTGTTTGATCGATTGCATATTAATCAATATTCGATTGATTGGTCCGAGGTTATCGACAAAAAAGATTTGTCTAAGTCACTTTTTTTCTTTTTGTCCAAGTTTCTTCTTTTTTTGTCCAAGTTTCTTCTCTTTTTGTCTAACTCACTTCCTTTTTTCTTTGTGAGTTTCGGGGGTATCCCCATTCATAGGTCCGAGATCCACATCTATGAATTGAAAGGTCCGAATGATCCACTCTATAATCAGTTATTAGAATCAATAGGTCTTCAAATCTTTCATTTGAAAAAATGGAAACCCTTATTATTGGATGACCAAGATACTTCCCAAAAATCCAAATTCTTGATCCATGGAGGAACAATATCACCATTTTTGTTCAATAAGATACAAGAGTGGATGATTGACTCATTCCATACTAGAAAGAATCGCAGGAAATCTTTTGATAACACAGATTCCTATTTATCAATGATATCCCACGATCCAGACAATTGGCTGAATCCCGTGAAACCATTTCATAGGAGTTCATTGATATACTCTTTTTATAAAGCAAATCGACTTCGATTCTTGAATAATCAATATCACTTCTGCTTCTATTGTAACAAAAGATTCCCTTTTTATGTGGAAAAGGCCTGTATCAATAATTATGATTTTACGTATAGACAATTCCTCAATATCTTGTTCATTCGCAACAAAATATTTTCTTTTTGCGATGGTCAAAAAAAACATGCTTTTTGGGAGAGAGATACTATTTCACCAATCGAGTCACAGGTATCTAACATATTGATACCTAACGATTTTCCGCAAAGTGGCGACGAAGGGTATAACTTGTACAAATCTTTCCATTTTCCAATTCGATACGATCCATTCGTTCGTGGAGCTATTTACTCGATCGCAGACATTTCTGGAACACCTCTAACAGAGGGACAAATAGACCATTTTGAAAGAACTTATTGTCAACCTCTTTCAGATATGAATCTACCTGATTCAGAAGCGAAGAACTTGCATCAGTATCTCAATTTCCATTCAAACATGGGTTTGATTCATACTCCATGTTCTGAGAAATATTTACCATCCGAAAAAAGGAAAAAACGGAGTCCTTGTCTAAAAAAATGTCTTGAGAAAGGGCAGATGTATAGAACCTTTCAACAGGATAGTGCTTTTTCAACTCTCTCAAAATGGAATCTATTCCAAACATATATACCATGGTTCCTTACCTCAACAGGGTACAAATATCTAAATTTCATATTTTTAAATACTTTTTCAGACCTATTGCCGATACTAAGTAGCAGCCAAAAATTTGTATCCATTTTTCATGATATTATGCATGGGTCAGATATATTATGGCGAATTCGTCAGATTCCATTGTGGAAGACACAATGGAATCTGATAAGTGAGATATGGAATCTGATAAGTGAGATATGGAATCTGATAAGTGAGATTCCGAGTAATTTTTTACATAATCTTCTTCTGTCCGAAGAAATTATTCATCGAAATAATGAGTTACTATTGATATCGACACATCTGAGATCGCTAAATGTTCAGGAGTTCCTCTATTCAATCCTTTTCCTTCTTCTTGTTGCTGGATATCTCGTTCGTACACATCTTCTCTTTGTTTCTCGAGTCTACCATGAGTTACAGACAGAGTTCGAAAAGGTAAAATCTTTGATGATTCCATCATATATGATTGAGTTGCGAAAACTTCTGGATAGGTATCCTACATCTGAACTGAATTCTTTCTGGTTAAAGAATCTCTTTCTAGTTGCTCGGGAACAATTAGGAGATTCTCTAGAAGAAATACGGAGTTTTTCTTTTGGTGGAAACATGCTATGGGGTGGTGGTCCCGCTTATGGGGTCAAATCAATACGTTCTAAGAAGAAATATTTGAATCTCATCGATCTCATAAGTATCATACCAAATCCCATCAATCGAATCGCTTTTTCGAGAAATACGAGACATGTAAGTCATACAAGTAAAGCAATCTATTCCTTGATAAGAAAAATAAAAAACGTGAATGGTGATTGGATTGATGATAAAATAGAATCCTGGGTCTCGAACAGTGATTCTATTGATGATAAAGAAAGAGAATTCTTGGTTCAGTTTTCTACCTTAACAACAGAAAAAAGGATTGATCAAATTCTATTGAGTCTGACTCATAGTGATCATTTATCAAAGAATAACTCTGGTTATCAAATGATTGAACAACCAGGAGCAATTTACTTACGATACTTAGTTGACATTCATAAAAAGTATCTAATGATTTATGAGTTAAATACATCCTGTTTAGCAGAAAGACGGATATTCCTTGCTAATTATCAGACAATTACTTATTCACAAACCCTGTGGGGGGCTAACAGTTTTCATTTCCCATCTCATGTAAAACCCTTTTCGCTCCGCTTAGCCCTACCCCCCCCTAGGGGTATTTTAGTGATAGGTTCTATAGGAACTGGACGATCCTATTTGGTCAAATACCTAGCGACAAACTCCTATGTTCCTTTCATTACAATTTTTCTCAACAAGTTCCTGGATAACAAGCCTAAGGGTTTTCTTATTGATGATAGTGATGATAGTGACGATAGTGACGATATTGATGATAGTGACGATATCGACCGTGACCTTGATATGGAGCTGGAGCTTCTAACTATGATGAATACGCTAACTATGGATATGATGCCAGAAATAGACCTATTTTATATCACCTTTCAATTCGAATTAGCAAAAGCAATGTCTCCTTGCATAATATGGATTCCAAACATTCATGATCTGGATGTGAATGAGTCGAATTACTTATCCCTCGGTCTTTTAGTGAACTATCTCTCAAGGGATTGTGAAAGATGTTCCACTAGAAATATTCTTGTTATTGCTTCGACTCATATTCCCCAAAAAGTAGATCCAGCTCTAATAGCTCCGAATAAATTAAATACATGCATTAAGATACGAAGGCTTCTTATTCCACAACAACGAAAACACTTTTTCACTCTTTCATATACTAGGGGATTTCACTTGGAAAAGAAAATGTTCCATACTAATGGGTTCGGGTCCACAACAATGGGTTCAAATGTACGAGATCTTGTAGCACTTACCAATGAGGCCCTATCGATTAGTATTATACAAAAAAAATCCATTATAGACACTAATATAATTAGATCCGTTCTTCATAGACAAACTTGGGATTTGCGATCTCAGGTAAGATCGGTTCAGGATCATGGGATCCTTTTCTATCAGATAGGAAGGGCTGTTTCAAAAAATGTACTTCTAAGTAATTGCTCCATAGATCCTATATCTATCTATATGAAGAAGAAATCATGTAACGGGGGGGATTCTTATTTGTACAAATGGTACTTCGAACTTGGAACGAGTATGAAGAAATTAACGATACTTCTTTATCTTTTGAGTTGTTCTGCCGGATCGGTCGCTCAAGATCTTTGGTCTCTACCCGGACCTGATGAAAAAAATGGGATCACGTCTTATGGACTCGTTGAGAATAATTCTGATCTAGTTCATGGCCTATTAGAAGTA